TAAATAATCTGTTAATCCTTCTTTGAATCCCAGTTGTTTTAGTATCCGTCGTCGTCTGGGGTTTTTTAACATACACAAAGTATATAAAATGTTTGCCCCGGAGGTGAACAGAGCTGGTAGGGAAGCCCTCGCCTAAGCGAGATTCTTAGAGTGTTCTGTGGGGGGAGGAATAAAATATCTTAGCACTTCTAGTCTGTACAGCTCTTCTTGCCTCAAAGCCCGGCTAGGTCTAAATGTTGATGACTCTTCCCCATTCCATTCTATCACAAGCTTTTGCCATGTCAACGGATCCTCCAAAAACTTAGTCATATCTCTCAATCTCATTAATCATCCTCATGAGCCAAAGCCATCCTTTCTTTCCTATCCCTTGCATAGTTTAGAAACTAAGCAATTTCCATACCAACCCTATCAACTCAATTTCATCACACACACTGATTGGAACCCTTGAGGAAAGCATCCTGTATACAGGAAGAGCAGAGGAAGGAGATTGAATGAAGCATTCTCTGCCTGCCACTGAGAGGAGATTGCATTTCCAACTTGCAAGTTTACCTTTCGCCTTGTCAAGGATAGGCTTCTAGCTGGCTTTAGAGATTTTCCCATGCTTGAGAGTATCAAAAGTCATTGGTGTTCTCGTGTGTATGAGGAAGGGATTAAAGAAACTATGCTTAGCAGTTAACTTCCTCATTCTAGTGAACGAGCACTTCCAACTACTAGATCTGGAAATGCTTCCACGTATGTTTTCGATCAACGGCTATCTGACAAAAGTAAAGTGGAGCCCAAAAGAACTAGGCAATCGCTCTCATCTTTTAATGGTTACGATCCAAATTGAGATTCCCTTCTTGGTAGAAGGGGTGAGTGAGGCTTGCTTGTTAAAGCAAGGAGAGGCTAGTATGATCTAGCTCAATTGGCTATGGATCTCATCTTCCTTAGTAAAGGACCTTGCTCTATCAGTGGGCTTCCTGTTGGATCTTCTTATTCTACCACATCCATCTTATCTGCTTCTTGGGCTGGGAATGATGCTCCTGAGTTACTGGCTTACTTCTGTCTGGCATCCCACCACGAACAAGATCTAGCGCCTGCCAAGAATGACTCCTTGTGTAATTCTATAAAAAGGACTTATTAGCGTCATTCTGGTCTTTCCATTGGTTAAGATGAGAGAGGGCTGGAAGCCGAATGAAGTGCCCCATTGAATCTTGGCTTGTTTGGATCATATAATCCGAAAGCGGCAGTAGCAAAGCCAGCCAACGACTATACTAAGGCACGTGAAGACCTATTCCCTCATGGCCTTCCTATCTCTTTCTCAAAGGAAATGTTCCAGATTCCATAGCATTTGACTTTGAGATGGATGCATCCCGCCCCTTAAGAAGAAGTTGCAGACTCACTCGAAATGGCATAAATGCACGACACGAAAGGCATAATTACAAGTACAAGTAAAAGTGGTGGTTTAATGTCACTACCGGACGAGAACCCCGATAGCCCTCTCAGCCAGGCAAAAGCCGACAATCACTCGACACCAGGCGAAGCCCGATAAGTGACTTGGAACCGATAGCGGCTTAGATAACAGGATGCCTATCTACTTCTTGATAAGATGCCCCGTCGGGACTCGAGACAACGTGCCACTTTTAGTGATTAGAATTCCCGTGACCAGGGCCACTCTTTTTCTTCTATTTAGGTAGAAAAGACTGGCTTTCTTCCTTTTAAATTAGAATCGCTGTTCTCCTTAGAGAGGGGAATGCCCCTTTAATAGATGCTTTTTCCCTGACCCCATTCCATTGACTGGATTGGCTGATGTTACTAAGAAGGATCGTGCAGGATCGTTTGTATAGCTTCGAGCTGGTCATGGTTGGTCCCACTACTCCTTCGAGTGCCTTTTGCACTTAGCGTCGGAAAGAGGTGCTTCTACAGCGAAGGTGCTAAAACCTAAAATGAAATTTATTGAGGATGGACGGCCTGGCAACTCCTGAAGGAGAACTAGGCAGGACGATCTCCCGGAGCTCTAAATTGTTGTGGTACGGCTAGGGGTAGACGCAAGTGTGAGGTACTGCATTGGCATTCTAAGCAGTGTTTCCCGGTAGCTGAGGAAGCCCCTTCTATTCTACATTCTCAAAGCCCGTACCCGTACCGAAGAGACCAGACCTCTTGGGAAGGCATCACTTATGCTAGAAGGCTTCACAGTCCTCCTTACTAGCAGCCCAGATCTGTTTTGTGCTCGGCTTGATTCCATCTCAGATGTCCATTCAAGTAGCCTGCCTATCCTATTTTCTCTTAGAAAAGGGGCCTAGCGTGCCAATGATTTTGCTACAACTACTGTGATTTCCACTGCTGCTCCTTTGCTACCTTGCGGAAGTTTTGCTAATGTCCTAAGCCCCTAACTAAGGGCTAAGCGGGGAAGGAGGAAGAATAGCGTTCTAGTGCCCTATTTGTCTAATAATTATTCGAAAATGCCCCCCATTCAATAATTCGTATTCGTAGCGTCCGATTCCATTCCTGACTAGCGGACAGCCAGAAGGGCAGAGCTCTATGTTATATTTAAAGCTGTCTCAAAAGAGCATCAAATCCTGATCTTCACTCTTTCTCGATCCAAGACAAAAGGAAGAAAAATGGAAGCCCTTCTCTCTTAAACTAGCTCGCTGGCTGTAATGGACTCTTGGATTGCCATTGGCCTAATTGGCCCTAAAATGCGAGCTTTCTATCTCACTTGTTTGCTAGCTTGCAACTGCTGTTACGGGCAACTCGGCTGTCCCGACATCGATAAGGGAGATTTTATTCCAAAAGGATAAGAAATTACTCGCGAAGAAAGCGAAATCTAAAGATAGGGGGAGGAATTTTATTTTAAATAGCTTAACTAGCTTACAAGGACTCAGGAATGAAAAAGGCAGAAACTTCTACTATCCAGGGACTGGTCGGCTATAAGGCAATCCTACCGAAACCCCTTTGTAATTTTGAATTCCTGCCTGCCCTCGAAAACACATAGGTGCCATAGTCGAATAGTTTTAATTAAGAAAGGAAATTTTTATAGATATTAGCATTAGACCTTTATTGACTCCAATCGAACTCCTAGCCCTTGGCCTACTCTCACTTTCTTTCACTGGCTGTCTCAATGACTAATCTCCTGCCCTGCCCATTTTACGCTTTCCTCCTTGCTATTTGAAAGAGTACTTTCTGCGCCTTATAAAAGACTACTTACCGGCAAATTAAATAAAGAAAAAGCCCTTAACATGGACTCCACGATAACTAGCTTGACATGGGAAAGAAACCCCAATTTCCAATTATATAAAATAAAACTTTAATGGCAAGGAATAGTCTTTCAAAAAGAAAGGGGTTGCCTACTTTACTACTTACACTCGGGGAACTAGCACTTGCTGTCTGGAAGGGCTGCTTACGATTACGCAATGACTGCTAGAAAAAGGACTCAATGCCTTGGACTGGCATGCTTGACGGATTTTACTAACCTACATACTATAAGACTTTCCTACGAGACGTAAAAGTAAACTCCAGCAAAAGCAGAGTTCAAAGCATCATAAGAGCAAACCGAACAAGCAAGAGACAAGAGCTTCTTCTCGGCATCCTTAATAAGTTTTTTCTCTAGCCTTGAGGCGGTGAAAGTACGTTACTATTCAGGAGTCTCCTCTTTCTAATAGAACCTGCTTGAGTCTCTCCGCTAGAGTGGCTTGGAACGGTTTCATGTGTTGGACATCCTAAAAGATGTTCCTTAGAAGGAACTAAGACTTTTCAAAGATTCAAATTTTTTCCTTTTCACCTTTCAAGCTTTTTTAGAATAGTCTTTAGTTAAGATATAGGGACAGGCCTATACCTTCTCCCCTTTCTAATAAAAGTTTGCAGCTTTCATGAATTGGTTACATTCTATCGGCCTTTTATTCGAAATTGTTGCACCATCCATCATGGCGCTGATAACTGAGTGTATTAAATCAGGTCCATTTGTTTGGACCAAGGCTGCAAGTCAATTTGAAGAGATCAAGTGACGAATGGTGAAAGCTCCAGTTCTACGCTTACAGGAAAATGTTTTGAAGTGGCCTGCGACCCGTCTCACCCGTGCTCATGAATGTCTTTATTCATCAACTTGATAGGAAAATATCTTCCTTTGTGCAAAAAAGAAAGGAGCTTACGGTATGTGCGGTACTAAGATTCCATAGAAGATGGCAAGCTCAAGCCTTTCTTTGATCACGGTGTAGTTAAATCTTCCTTACATGCAATTATAGACTTGTAAAAAGTGCTTTCTCATATATCTGCAGCTAGTTAATAAAAAATATTATTAGAATTTCTTATCAATGGACATGGACCTTTCATAACTGGACTCTTGCTAACTTAAAAGGTAGCTTTGGCTTGTTTGAAGAATTTCAGTGGCCAGTTCGGGCTAGCGAGTTGGATGATCTGGAATTAGCGAAACAAGTATCTATTTGAGGATGAGTTTCGGGTAGAAGGTGACCCTGTTGTGAGCATTCTTCACCGGGCACGAGAGATCATAGTACATATGTGGGAAGTGGTGTGAGAGTAGGTAAAGATTTTCAAATAGTTTTTATCACTAGGATGGTTCAATTCAGTCTTAGATGGGGTTAGCAGGAGCTTGGTGTTCTGGGTTGGAGTACATGATTTGTACCTGCTAATCGACTAGAGCGGGGTGTATTCCAAAGTTTGAATGGAGTGTAGGACCTGGGGTGGGGTGGGAGGTGTTTTATGCACTTGAAGTCGATTCAAAAACTTTCTTCTTGAGAAGGGTTGTTATGAGTCAAACCCAAAGGCATCAATTTTTCATAGTATCCGATGTTAGCGTGAGAATTGACGGTTCGAGTCCAACATGTCTACGGAGAAGCCAACTTTTTCCCAGACTGGCTTGCGAACTTCTCTTTCCAGCTGCAACTTGGGGTCATTCTCATGCATGCATTGTCCACCAAAGGGACTTGCTACTTTTTTGTTAGGGGACTAATGTGGAGTGGCTAGACCACGTCTATGCTATGATTAGTTGCCTTTTTCTTCTTAAGATAAGAAAAGATCTCCGGGCGCGAAAATGAAAAAAGCCTTCTTTCTTATTCTCTTACTTAGCCTTAGTGGGCCTAGCTAACCGGGGCAGGAAACAAAAGAAGACAAGGAAAAGTCAGGCTTGATTGGTTAAGGGACATAGCTATGGAAAAGCTCTGATCCAACTTGCCCATCTCTTTAGAGTTATAATCCTGACTAGAGTCCTAATCTCTCTTTCAAACCCATCTTTCGAAAGCTGGCGGGGCTACCTCCATGCCTTTCAATCTTTCTTCGCTTAGAGTGTTGCTTGCCAAATGTCGTGTTGAGGACCGCGCATGAGAAAGAAACTTCCAAAAAAAAGTTGTGATCGAATTTCCCGCACCATAGAAATGTGATCAAAGTCTGGGCCTGGTAGTTTTTTTTGCCCTTGCTTGACTGGATCACCAAGAAGTTTCGTTGCCATTCTCCAGACCAGTGCTTGTTCAAAGATTTTTTTCTATCTTGACCACCACAATCGTTCTCCAATGCCTTTTTTGAATTTTATAACTGAGCTGGTTCGAATCTAACTCGTGACAGTTCTTGGGACTCTAGTGCTTATTAATAATGTTAAAGCATGCATCCTATTTTCTTTAGATCTTGTTTGTGCTTCTTCTAATAAAGCTGTGTTTCGTAATCCTGAGAGTAGAGTTCCTGTACCTTATGAGGATCCGAGACCTTATATAGGTATAGACAGATTTCTATCTCGTTGCTCTGATGAAGAGAGTGTTCGGCCCACCAGTGCTGTTCCCCCGGCCTTCCGTCCTCCTATTACGGATGAAAACAAAGACCGTCTGTTTGAAGCTTTAGAAAGGCTAAGGTCGAATGCTGAAGTAGCTAGAATCCGCTCAATGGTGTGGCGAAACCCACTTTTACAAGCAGAAGGGGACCACAATATTCTTGGAGGAGGTTTTTGGAATAAGCTAGTTGCTAAAGCTAAAATGCGGTTGCCTTTCTTAATGCCTCTTTCTCAGCTCCCCGATAAACTGAAACTTTTAATAGAAAATCGGGAGCATTTCAGAATGGGTAAAAAAAGGATTCGGAATTAACCTGAAAACGAAGTAGGGTTGACCGATGCAATGAAAACTACGCAAAGAATAAAAACGTTTACCTTAAAAGAGAGTCTTACTTATTCCTTCCTATTTGTTTTCGGTTCCTCTTGCTTCTTTGTTTATTGGTAGGATTTACTGTTTGTTGGAATTATTTACCTCTGCTCTGGGTATGGATCATTTCAATGTGAATTGTCTTAATAGTAGTATGGTTAAATCCGTCAAAATAAGAAATAACACGGGATTTAATCCCGTGTTATTGCGAAGGATGCTATTATGGAAGTAAATATTCTTGCATTTATTGCTACTGCACTATTCATTCTAGTTCCTACCGCCTTTCATTTATGTAAAAACATTTAGTCAAAATGATTAATTCAATTTCATTTTCAAATGAATTTGAATTAAACTTTCCTTCTGAGTTCTTATCAAAAATTGACTTCGTCAAATGAAAAGGATTCCAATTTCGCGTCTTAACTTAAATGAAATGAGCGGACTTTAATCGGCAGTATTCTATATATTTCATATATTGTATTGAATTGACATAACACCCAATTCTATTTATTTGCTACATCTATTTGATCCGATCAATCTGAGATAATTCTTATCTTAGGATTCTCTAATTCCTTTTCCTAATAAGGAAGAGGCAACCTCACTTATTTTTAACGCCCAAACCATGATATGAAAAAAATCGATAAAGCATAAATCGCCTTTATAAGATTAGAAACCAAGCGATAAATGCCCAATATGTGACTCGTCCGAAGCAAGATGCATAGTCTCTCGTTAGATAACTACTATATATCATATAATTTCTCATAGAAAGTTCGTATACACTTAACAAAACCACTTGTTCTTTGAACAGTAAAAAGGAAAAGCAATCAAAAAAAAGGGGTCCGGTCTTCCTCAGTATCCATCTATAAAGATGGTAAGAGCCGATTCCATTGATTGAAATAGAAAATTTCGGAATAATCTTAGGTTGGAATAAATTTATAATCATCTGAATCCCCTTCTTTTCGAAATACAAACAGGGAAATCGCTCAAATATCTCTTTGATTGAAAGAGTATGATTCATATCATAGATTACTCCATTTGACTCCACTGAAATTCGAAATTCAGATATTTTTATTTTATAAAGTGAAAAACGCGTTGCAGAACGATCTATAAAACAAGTGATACGGTTTGATTCCTCAACTCAATTTAGTAGTACTTCTTTCTAGAGCCCACTTCTTCCCCACACTACGAGTGAAAGGGAAAATGTAAAGATTACCATTAAAGCAGCCCAAGCGAGACTTACTATATCCATGTGAATTATGTCTCCTATCTCTATAAATACAAAGGAATTATTCCTCACTAATAATAGTGGAATCAATGGTGCATCCAGGAGCGGGGGCAGGGATTCTTTTCATGACCCCAGAAAGGGCAATGATCCCTTACTCGTTCATACTGACTTCAGCAGCTTCAAACAAGGCTCCTGAATAGGAAGCCCTAATGGATTGGGTATAGCTTTGGAGATTAAGATTGATCCTCCTACAGTCTATGGCGATTCTCAACTGATCGTTAATCAACTGAAAGGGATCTACACTATTAATCAAGAGGGCTCTCAAGCCTTACTTCATCAAGGCACGCAAGCTCCTAAGCTAATAAGATCTTTTGTCAATACTTGATCACCAGTTAACTAGAAAGATGAAAGGAGGATCTATCTCTTTAAAGGAGGGGAACCAAGGGAGTAAAGCAAGAGCTGCTTCATCTAATAGTTAAGTCCTTAGGCCGACATTAAATAGAGAGACGGGAGTAAACCATTTTACATAGCCGGGCTAGTCAGTCCTTGTCAGCTTGCTCCACAAAGTAACCCTGTTCGTTCACAGGGATTGAACCGCACAAGCAAGAATGGCAGCTAGACAGAAGGAAGTTTTTACTTTACCCCAGATGCACTCTTGGAAGAACAATCTGAATTTTCTTCTAGGTTTCCGCTTACCTTAGATTATGATCTCTGTAGACAAGCAGTGAATCCATATCTGGATTCCCCGATCCCAAACATATCATATAATTCCCTTTGTTTGTTCAAACTTTGATAACCTAACCCTCGTTCGATAGAGCTAACCAACCTTCCCTAAAAGTGGAGGTAGGAGATCCAGTTAACGAATAGGATACGGCTGTAGCTGCAACGAGGAATGCTTTCTCGGAAGCTCTTTCTTAATCTGATAGAAAGTGGTTCCTTATTCTCGGCACCTATCAAAGTCATGTAATCCCTGGTACTTGTTATCGAAGCAGCACCCTTTATTTTTTTAAATTCGATGCTTTACTTTCAGCTCAGAGAATTTACTTCTTCGGTCGTTCAGAGATGTAGGGGTTGCCGCGAGAGGTAGAGCCGAATGCGCCCTATTTCCTTCCAATGAGATAATTTTTCCAGTGAGCTTTTTTTTGAGCTAAAGCGCAATAAACTAAATTGAAAAACAAGATTTTATTGGAAGTCCTAAAAGGGATCATTTCAAGACATCCTAGCCCTCGAGGAGTGATGGCACACAGCAGGTTTTTATTCCTTGGCTGATATTGGTTTTTCAGTGTGTCAATCGGGCACACATAGTTCCGCTCCGATCCACTGGTCGACAAATGCGAAATCAATACATTCTTGTGTCAAAGAGGAAAGTTTCTGAACCGATAGCCTTTCGAGCGGAGTTGAAGGGCTCTCTTTTTGTTTTGCGGGATCAATGGTGCTTGAATAGGCATTGCTAACTGTCGTCTTGCGAGTCACACCATCCCGGCTCAGTGTTGCGTCGACTGCTTGACTGGCTTACTATAAGACAGATAAGAAATTCCTAGTTGAATAGGAATGACACGGCCAAAAAGGGACTACTGGGGGGAAGTCTACGGTTTCGAATCTAGTCTCGGCATCAAGACTAGTTGCCTGACTTCCCAGGGTTTTTCAAATTTAGAAATGGGGGTTACGTTAGGGTCAACCTTAGCAGCAGGCTAGACAACTACTAAAGTTTTTATTGCAGGTACGGTCGGTCAATCAACTGACTGATCTTTGAGAGAGGATCCAACCTGAGATACAATCTGTCTTTTCTAATGTCATAGACCAATCCTTTTCAGTTATCCCAGCCCAGAGTTCCCCGTGATGCCCGGAGGAAGATCTATCTCTTTTTGTCGTGAATGCAACCCAGGCCGATACGGGGCCAGCCCCGATAAGAGAGGAGAAAGACTATGTGTTTTAACAATATTAGTGATGAAAACAGTCTATTCTTTTAGCATATTCTAGTAGGGAGAGCGAAAAAAGGGAAACTATATAACATAACTGGTTTGTAGTGAACAGCGCAACTCAGATCGGCGCATATCAATTATATATATACTACCCTTAAGGCCTTCATATGGTGGCTCTCCGTGAGAGAACTATCAGTTCTCCAATAGCAATTTGAAAGTCAGCCCTTTACCCCGTGAGACTGTGAAAGTACTCTACCCTAGATTACCCTCTTTACTTTATGGGTAAGTAGCCTCCGTCAAAAAGGAATCCCTAAGCTAAGTCTGTTCACCACCGCGTAGAGGTCTCCGAAGAGAGCTCACTACATGAAATGAGACATGTACTCAAAGTAGTAGAGTGAGGAGTGGGAACTCCCTCTGTCAAGGTGTCACAACAGGATGTTGTGTTAGTGGGGGAACTCTATAGTTACCGGGTAAGGCTGGACGAGGTGAACCAGCATTCCTATCCCATCTTCATCTTTGATCTTGGGGAAGCGTTTGCAGCGAGGTAGGGACATCTAGAAATATCGTTAACCATTGGTTATTAAGGTGTATTGTATTCTCAAAATCCCTATATCTACAGCAAGGAGCATGTTGGGTAATACGCCAATTTGACCGCTATTAGTAGATAAAATGATTTCTTTCACTTCTGAATCCCAAACAATTCGATTAGGGATCAGTACACAAAGATTTAAGATCATTTC